GCTGTGGTCATAACGCCTTTCAAGATTCATCCAATAGAAATAGAAAATTCAATCTTACACTTACTTCAATTCTATTTTGATATGGTATAGACATATCCTGTTCTTATACAAATAAGACTTTCTTGCCTTGCTTTCACAGCACCTCGGGGTATCTCTAAAGACATTACTTCACATTGAGTTTACAATTCTAATTCTATAGCAATTAAATAAATAAAGATAAATAAATAAAGGTGAAATCTTATGAAATTCATGTGTATTAGTAAGATGAATATATTATTAGCTAAGAGAATAATAATGAATAATATGAAAAGACTCATATGCTATTGGTATTATTTTTGTCATTACGATCCATAATAGCAAATTATTGCTTTTACAGAATGCATTGATCGATCCTATTATCTCTCCCTGTTTAAGATTAAATAGATTTGAAAAAGGGCCTTAGATATAAGATATAACAACTCGTGGATTCTCTATCGGAAAATTCCAATTATAGGCTTTGCTTTGAACCTATACTATCTCGTCGCCCGGCTTGCGCCCCCAAAAAGTCGAGTTATGAAATGAGAGTTTGAAGTCTTCAAAGACTCATTCCAAATATGGGTCTTTTGTACTCGAAATTAGGTTTCATATCAGTAAAAAAGTTGAAATGAAGCAAACCTATACACTGGGGCGCAGCACGGCGATAGAGTCAGTCAAATGATAAATGATGTGATTCTGATCTATAAAAAAAAAGGATATTTTTAATTTTTAATGGAATCGCGAGTTAGCGGACGATTCGGCAGACAAAATGCTAAATGATAAAACCAACTCACGGAAATCGAAAGGGGGCAAACACTAATGGATTAAAAGACAATTAATTCATTATCTTTGAGACAAGACAATAAATTCTTGGGACTGCTTTTCCGCACAATAAAAGCGACGGGTCAGGGGATTGCTAATTCAGCCAAATTCCAACCCTAATATTATTGTAGAAAGTAAGCATCGGTAGAATTGGAATTTTGAATGATGGGCAATTGGTTTGGAGTAGAAAATTGGGATACAAATATAGATTGTATAACAGCCAGCCTAAGACCCATATGATTTACTATTTGATTCCATTTGTCTTGGGTCTCGTTGTAGTTTTTTTTACCCAACCCGGGCTCATGTCATGATTTTTCCTTCAAAAATAAAAAATACCCTTCTTTTGGGTATACAAAAAGAGAAAAGGGCCTCTTGATTGTGGTCAGAGGTCAAAATCATCATATTATGTAATAGCACCATGAAGATTAATGAATATGAAGAATAGGTTTGTTTATCCGAAATTTCAAAACACCGGTTGGGTCCATTGAACTTCATTTTTACATTTTTATTAGTTTTATGCTTCGAACGATCCCAAAAGAGCGAGTGTGCTGGAATGATTCTATTCCGATGGAACAAGCACCCGGCCAGCTACAAACAATATAATAATGAGAAAAGTATACTAGAATACTATAAATACACTAAAGAATTAGTAAGATAGAAAGAAAAAGAAATGCCATTTTTTTTTTTTTTCATTTTCAATTCATTACCAAATTAGGGCTATACGGACTCGAACCGTAGACATTCTCGGTAAAACAGATCAAACGTTTTATTATCGAAATGATTTGACCTGTTTCAAAGACCCAACATGCATTTTTTTTTTGCATTGGGCTCTTTCATCAACTGATAGAAAGATCAGCTAGTCCGCCATATTTTTCTTGATAAAAAGATAACAAGATGGCTCCACGTGCTATGATTCAGTATTTGTATTTCTGCTCATGAGCAATACCAAAGTGTTTCAAAGAAGAGTTGGCTTGACGTAGGTCTGCCTATGGCCTAGATCAACCTAAGTGAAATGTAGTCTCTATCGCTCTGCTCAAAGCGTCAAATATGAAACTTTATACACCTTAAAGTTCATAGGACGAAAAGAGATTTTTTGAGGTCCTTCTACTCATTCTACCTAGCATTGAGTGGTCTGAATATTGACCTTATCAATTATCAAATCTATGATGGGTTCGATTTTAGTGCCCAAATGGGCACCCTACATAATTGGACCAATCAAATATTTGTCAGGCTCTTGTTCTCTCGAATCCATGGAGTAAGACATCAATTTCTCAATAAGAGAAATTCTGTTGATTGCATGATGGACTCCTTTGAAAAACATTGGCGCGCGTGTAAACGAGGTGCTCTACCTAACTGAGCTATAGCCCTTTTATTTGTGAGAAATATTTTACTTTGTATTTCATGTCTTGTCAAGATGAATAGTACTATTCATCTTGACAAGACATGATTGATCTCTCATATGTTTCCTGTGAGAATATTGCTTAGAAGTCAAATTCTATCTATAATCCATCAATGTGAGGGGTTTCTTTTGTTTCTCTTTGTGATGATAAATAACCTACTTAACCCAGTGGTTAGAGTATTGCTTTCATACGGCAGGAGTCATTGGTTCAAATCCAATAGTAGGTAGAACTTATTAGATACCGCAGTCAATGGTATCTAATAAGTATTTCTACCCGCCTTCTTTATTCTTTGTTATTTATTTTGTACCTTTTCCATTCCCTGCTACTCCTATTCTATTGAATTGATTGATTTTTTCCTTGCATCAGAATCCGATTACCCTTGATTGAGTCGGCAGAATCAAAAAAAGAGTATATAAACACAACCTCTTTTTATTATTTGGCCACGCCAACAACTAATTACGAGATTGCATTAATAGCCTCTACTCGCGTTCTAGCTCGTCTGAGAGCTAAATTCGCCTCAATTGTTTGTCTTTTCCCTTCAGCTCTACTCAAGTTAGCTTCCGCTATTTCAAGAGTTTGCTGAGCTTCTTTTGGATTAATGTCACTACCCCTTTCCGCATCGTTTACTAAAACGGTTATTTCATTATTGACTATTCTAGCGAAACCACCCATCAAGGCTATTGTAAACCATTGTCCCTTCAGACCTATTCTCAAAATGCCTATATCTACAGCCGTGGCAATGGGGGCGTGATTTGGTAATACACCAATCTGACCACTATTAGTAGATAAAATGATTTCTTTCACTTCCGAATTCCAAATAATTCGATTAGGAGTTAGTACACATAGATTTAAGGTCATTTCTTCGATTTGCTCTCCTCGTCTAGGTTCAGAGCCTTCGCGGTAGCTTCATCGATGTTACCTACCAAATAAAAGGCCTGCTCAGGAAGACTATCTAATTCTCCGGAAAGGATCAGTTGAAATCCCCTAATTGTTTCTCTTAGACCAACATATTTTCCCGGGGAACCCGTAAATACTTCTGCTACGAAGAAGGGTTGTGATAGGAAACGCTCAATTTTTCGTGCTCTTGCTACAGTTAAACGATCCTCTTCGGATAATTCGTCCAACCCAAGAATAGCTATAATGTCCTGAAGTTCTTTGTAACGCTGTGAAGTTTGCTTAACCCTTTGCGCAGTTTCATAATGTTCCTCGCCAACGATCCGAGGTTGAAGCATGGTTGACGTTGAATCTAAAGGATCTACTGCTGGATAGATCCCTTTGGCAGCCAGTCCTCTGGATAATACAGTAGTGGCATCTAAATGTGCAAATGTTGTGGCAGGGGCGGGGTCAGTCAAATCGTCCGCAGGGACATAAACTGCTTGAATGGAAGTTATGGATCCCTCTTTGGTAGAAGTAATTCTTTCTTGCAAAGAACCCATTTCTGTACTAAGAGTCGGTTGATAACCTACAGCAGAAGGCATTCTCCCTAATAAAGCAGATACTTCGGACCCTGCTTGGACGAAACGAAAAATATTGTCGATAAATAGAAGTACGTCTTGTTCATTAACATCCCGGAAATATTCCGCCATGGTTAGGGCAGTTAAACCAACTCTCATACGAGCTCCCGGCGGTTCATTCATCTGACCATAGACTAGGGCTACTTTTGATTCTGCAATATTTTGTTCATTAATGACTCCCGATTCTTTCATTTCCATGTAAAGGTCATTTCCTTCACGAGTACGTTCACCTACTCCGCCAAATACGGATACGCCTCCATGAGCTTTGGCAATGTTGTTGATCAATTCCATGATGAGTACTGTTTTACCTACTCCAGCCCCTCCGAAAAGTCCGATTTTTCCTCCACGGCGATAAGGAGCTAAAAGATCCACTACTTTAATCCCTGTCTCAAAAATCGATAATTTGGTATCTAACTGTATAAAGGCAGGCGCAGATCTATGAATAGGAGATGTTGTGCGTGTATCTACAGGACCTAAATTATCAACAGGTTCTCCAAGAACGTTGAAAATTCGTCCGAGAGTCGCTCCACCAACTGGAACACTTAGAGGAGCTCCTGTGTTAATCACTTCCATCCCTCTCATCAGACCATCTGTTGCACTCATAGCTACAGCTCTCACTCGATTATTTCCTAATAATTGCTGTACCTCACAAGTCACATTAATTTCTTGGCCAAGAGTATCTTGACCTTTAACTACTAAAGCGTTGTAAATATTAGGCATCTTTCCCGGCGGAAAGGCTACATCCAGTACCGGACCAATGATTTGAACGATACGCCCCTGGTTTTTTTCTTCAAGTGTGGAAACCCCAGGACCAGAAGTAGTAGGATCAATTCTCATAAGAAAAAATAATCAAAAGAGAGTCTTCTTTCATTTTGCAAACCTAAAAAACAAAAAAATGTCCGAAAGAAAGTTGAGCCCTTAATCCAATAAGAAATGGGAGTTAGTACTCGATTTCACTGATACGATCCAACTGAATCCAATTCCATTCTTTAACTCAATTCAATAAGTGAAGTTTCAAGTTCAACGACCTCATTTTCAAAAAGATCAAGTAGATAAATTAAGAATCATGAGGAATTCTTTCATTTCGCTAAGATTTAAGATTATAGATATTCCTAACGGAATTCGAACCTGAACTCTATTTATAGATTGATTCTTTTTCTGGCATTAGCCATTGTTTTTTCTTTTTGCATATTGATTTCCACCTATTCTTCTTATAGCCTTTCTTCAGGAATTCCACCTATTTTCACAT